TTTATTCATCAGAAGAAACGTCCCTTTTAAAGCAAGAATTGATTTTCCTTGATACCTAACATAATGCATGAAAGGATCTTTGAACAACCATAAATTTGCTTGAAAAGCCCTGGGAAAGTGCTCTCTTTTTCCATAGAAATAAATTCGTTCAATAAGGGCTCCAGAAGATGTTGATCGTAAGTGAGAAGATTGGTTACGGAGAAAGAGGAAGCCGGATTCATATTCACATACATGAAAAGTATATAGGAAGAAGAATAATCTCTGATTTCTTTTTGATTTTGAAAAAGAAGAACTGGCTTTCTTTGAATTTGAAGTAATAAGACTATCCCAATTATGACACTGATGGAGAAAGAATCTTAATAAATGCAAAGAGGAAGCATCTTTTATCCAATAGCGAAGAGCCTGAACTAATATTTCCAGATGGGCTGGGTAAGGTATTAGTATATCTAATACATAATTTAAATGTGAAAAGTTGTCCTCTAAAAAAGAAAATATTGAATGAATTGATCGTAAATTTTCGGATTGAACTACCCCTTTCCTTTCTAGGGAAGATATTAATCGCAGAGACAATGGAATTTCCATAATGATTGAAGAAACCTCTGACATTATTTGCGAATAAAAATGATTGGTCTGCCCCAAAAAAGGAGTCTGTTTAGAGTCATTAACAGAAAGAATCAAATGATTCTGTTCATACATTCGAATGATTAAACGTTTCACAATAAGTAAGCTGGATTTATTGTCATAACCTGCATTTTCCAACAAAATTGATCTATTTAAACCATGATCATGAGCAAGTACATAAATATACTCCTGAAAGATAAGTGGATATAAGAAGTAGTGTTGTTGAGATCTATCTAGCCCTAAATAGCTTTGGAATTTATCCATTTGAAATTCTATTTAAATGAAAGGTAGAGGATTTTGGGGGTTATAAATGATACATAGTGCGATACAGTCAAAACAAGGTATTATAGTACAAACCGAATAGATACCTCGGATCCAGATAAACTTATCAACAGATTCTCTATCATCTCTTTTTCCATTTAATTTTAAGTTTTTATGTTCGTTTTCCTTATAGGATGACAAGATGATTAGAAATCCTTTACTTTTTTCAACCCAATCGCTCTTTTGATTTTGGAAATTGATTTATCAATATACTGTTTCTTATACACATACATCTCCATTATTCCATTATAGAATGGAGAGTGGTAATATTTAGGATTCATTAAAAAATCAATAATATTTTTTCCTGGGAGAAAGCCTTCCCGTATTGGGCACTAATATTTTTTTAACGTCTAATTAGATCGGGTAATCATTCAAATTCAGAATGAAAGCTCGTTGCTTTTTCTTTCCCTATAATAAAAATGAAATTAATTGAAGCCGTGGGGCCCTATCCATTTATTAATTCGACCCAACTTGAAATTGACTTCGGTTTGCTCCCTTTCAATAATTTAAAGAAGGCTTTGTACCGAGCCGGAAAGAATAAAATATTCTCATAACTCTTAATTGATACGACATGCTATTTTTTCCATTCATTCCCTTTCAGGATCAGTCGCGGTCTTCCAAACTTTACCGATAGTATGGACGAATCCCTCGCTTCATCTAAATGTGTAAAAGATCCTAGCCGCACTTAAAAGCCGAGTACTCTACCATTGAGTTAGCAACCCAAATATAAAAGGGTATGTAGATACAATCAGAATAAAACAAAATTATTAAATTAAAGCATTACTCTACGAAATAAAAAAAAAAATTTTTCTACTCTATTAAATTTTTCTACTCTATTTGGAACATAAAAATGACTAAATCAGAATCAGATGAAAAAATAAAAAATTGCCCGACCAAAAAAATAAATAAATGTAAAAATGGTAGAACATCCCCTATTTCTATGTTATCCACTTTTTCAATCAAAAATCCGGGTATCAAAGCTAATCCAACGAACCCATCATTTGAATCAACAAGTAAAAAAAAAAAAAAAGAAAACCTATGGGACGGAAATAAATAGATCTGCTTATCACGATGAATTATATTTGTTCGATACAACGTTGTCAACATAAAGGTTAAGAAAAGAATACGATGAAAAAATACAAAAACTTAAATTGAATAATAGTAAAAAAAAGGACTTGTGTTGGATTGGCACTGCATATACCTATATTTATATACTAAATTTTGAGTTTTTAGATTAGATGGAAAATAAAATTATAGAATAAAGAACTTCTATTCCTTGTTTGTTACTTGGTATTAGAGTTCAAATGAAAACCACCCGATTACAGGTAATGCCATAATTTTCTATTTTTTGAGGATCAATCAAATACGGTTTCCTTAGAAAAAGATTCTATAGAAAAGGATTCTATAAAAGCAATGAGAAATAGATACGAATAGACCAAGAAAGGAAATAAAAAAACATAGTATAGAAAAGATATCCAAAATGATATAGAAATCACTATCCTACCCTTAGTTTTTATTTCCTTAATTTAATTTTGTTTGATTAGGGCAAAGTTACTTAAAAACCTCTGCCTTTTTTAAAATATCCTGAACAGTTCCTGTAGGCTGAGCGCCTTTTGCAAGGAAATAGAGAATAGCGGGAACGTTTAAATAAGTTTGATTCTTGATCGGATCATAAAAACCCACTTTCCGAAGATCTCTTCCTTCTCTTCGAGATCGAACATCAATTGCAACGATTCGATAAACGGCTCATCGGGATAGATGTAGATGAAAAAGAACCCCCCCCCCCTAGAACCGTATAGGAAGTTTTCTCCTCGTACGGCTCGAGAAAAAATGATTCGAAGTTTTATCTATGGATAAAATTTGATTAGAATAAATAGGAAAGGAATCCGTAAAATAAATTAATAAATTCTATAATTTCAATTTCACTCATTTTTATTTAGCTTACTTCCTGAAGAAGAAAAAATCATTTGTACTCATAACTCAAGTTCAATAATATAATATCTCAAATATCTTAAAGAAAAATCTTTAATTTAATATATATTTTTTTTGAGTGGTCTTTAACCCACCCTTTTTGTCTCGTTTAAAATCTATTTTGATTCGTTATTCGGATCCGTGAGACAATTGAAGTGGTGTTTCCTTGTTCTGGGATCCTTTATCTTTGTTTTAAATCATTGGGTTTAGACATTACTTCGGTGCTTCTTAATCCTTTCAAAATGGTAGCAACATACCCCTTTTGCGATTTCTTTCTATCAAAGAATCATACCGACGGTTGATTCGTGCGCGATACACTGCGTATCGAAAAAGTTTTAGCCGTTCCAACAAATTTTTTGAATTGAAAAATTGCTCGAATCGGATCCTTTCGATTTCTATATCGAAGATATCGAAGATATACTTACGAAGTTGTTCCAATTTATGAATTGGCATTAACCCTAGATCGTTGCCCCTGAGAAATTAATCAATACTTTCTACTCGAGCTCCATCATGAACTATTTACATTACAACCCAATAAAAAAAAAGAAGGGCTCTAGTAGAATAGAACAAATGACGTCGAGCCAAGAGCACCTTCATTCCTATATAAAATGGTGGATGTAAGAAAAAGAATCCACACCAGATCGTGTCCTTCAAGTCGCACGTTGCTTTCTACCGCATCGTTTTAAACGAAGTTTTACCATAACATTCCTCTAATTTGGAACCAGTACGGAATTGATTCAATTATGGAATCATGAATAGTCATTGGTTCAGTCGGTACAGAGACAAAGTAATTTATATTTTTTCTTATCTACATAGATAATAAAGATTTTTCTGAAGAAATATTAGCAAGACCCCAGCTTTTTTGTATGAATGGAACGTTTTTTTATAAATATCTATTTCAAAAAAATATCTAACAGAAATATCTAGAAATCTAAACTAAATAGATATAGAAATAACATAACTAACAGAAATCACACGAAAAAATAAATTCTATTTTACTCTGCCTCTTCAAGTGACTCAATAAGATAGACCGGCCCATTTCCAACTTCCCAAAGAGTCAACCCATAAGGAATCATTACAAATCTTGATACTTGAAGAAGTTTCCAACTTCTACATCATTATTTGAGTCAAGTTTTACAGTAAAGACTCCCTTTTATTATCATTATCATAAGAAAAAAGAAAGAAAAATATCTGTTTCTTTTCGAATGGAATTGTCAATGATGTAAAGCAAATAAGCTAAATCAAACAATAAAAAAAATATCGAAAATATATATCATTGTTAAATAAAATATTTTAGGGATGCCAATTCTTTTTCACAAAAAGGGAAACACTATTGTCACTGAAACAGGATAAGAATACATACCTATAGGTTAAGCGCTTCCTCTTTTATATGTATTTTCATTTCATATTTTTTTTTTTACCTGATGAGGTTAAGTAATCTTTCTACAACTATGATCTACGGCCCATCTTAGCTTTAGCTGGGTCACAAAGGGGTTCAGTTACTTTTGCATATCATTTGAACTCGATTTAGTTCAGTTTGTGAAAAACTCAGATATGCTTCCGCAAAGAATCATTCAAAATCAAAAAAGAAGGAGGAATAATATAATATTCTATGCAATATTAGACCTTGAAACAGAACCTCCTTGAACAAAAAACAAATATTAGGATACAATGGATACGCTCTGGGACGGAAGGATTCGAACCTCCGAATAGCGGGACCAAAACCCGTTGCCTTACCGCTTGGCTACGCCCCATTTCTATTTTTATTGGACACTAATACTAATAAAGAATAATATTGGTATTAAGTCTTCGTCAATTCCAATCCAACTATCTAGAGAAACTCTTTTTTCTTTATCTTTATAGAATCTATTATAGATTCATGCTAGGATTTTGGCATGTGTATATCTAGAATTCAACTGAATTTATTGATCATTACATATAATTCAATTAAGATATTGTATGAAAGTATGATTTCTTCTATTCTCCTTTGAGAATTGGAGGATTTTTGATTGAGCAGAAAAAAAAAAGAAGGATTTTTTTGTTTACCTTACTTTCTTCATTTTTCCTTAACTCAATCAAAATGCAATTATTTCGACGAAAAAAAAGTCTGTTATGCTTAATATTTTTAGTTTGATCTGTCTTAATTCTGCCCTTTATCCGACTAGTCTTTTCTTCGCCAAATTGCCCGAAGCCTATGCTTTTTTGAATCCAATCGTAGATGTCATGCCAGTTATACCCCTGTTCTTTTTTCTTTTAGCCTTTGTTTGGCAAGCTGCTGTAAGTTTTCGATAAGAGCTTTAATACTATCCTAGAAAATTCATGATTTATTCGAGAAAAATTATAACAATTGATAAGATCAAATAAGTCTGACAGTATGAACCTTCGATTCAAACTCTCGGATAGTCGCGAGAAATACGGCTCGCCCTATTTCCTTTCCCCATTTTAATCCTTTTTCGGGGAAATACCTTATGAGCTTAGGGTCCCTTAGAATATCTAATTGTGGGTATGAAAGTGATTTGTGGTAATTAAATTAAAGACTCTTATTACAAATTTCAACTTCATTTGATTTGAATTTCTGAACATTCTTTTCTATTTCTATAATTAATTTCTTGGTGTCAAAATAGGATATGTGATATAAAAGTGGAGGATCTATTATCTTTTCTCGTTTTTCTTTTTCAAAAAATGATCTTGGAGGTTGTGTAATGCTTACTCTCAAACTTTTCGTTTACACAGTAGTAATATTCTTTGTTTCTCTCTTCATTTTTGGATTCCTATCCAATGATCCAGGACGTAATCCTGGACGTGAAGAATAAAATAAAAATTTAGTTTTTCTTGTTTGATTTTACAATTTTATTAATATTTTATTTTAGCTATTCCACATATTTAATTTAATTAGGAAAAAAAAAATAAAAAGGGGTTTGCAAAAATTGAAAGAAAAAAATAGAAAGTCATCAACGGAAACGGAAAGAGAGGGATTCGAACCCTCGGTACGAATAACTCGTACAACGGATTAGCAATCCGCCGCTTTCGTCCACTCAGCCATCTCTCCCAATTGAAAAAGATAATTGCTATGTTACATTACACATCAAGTAAGGATTAAATAAAGTATTTCTTTTACATTCTTTATCGTTATTATAGAATTAGCAATTCCATTTAGATGCTCGAAAGATCCAAATAGAATAGAAAGATAAATAAAGAAGACCTTCTTGCTTTTATTTTGTTCGAAGTGCCTTTTGGGCCTGGCCCGGTCAATACCCAGCCGGGCCTTTTTTTGTTCCAATGAATTCCCGTTTTTTTGTTTATAGGCAACATACTCTAAATAGCCAATTTGGTATCTGTGTAAAAAATTCCCTTCTGGGGTTTACATATACTTATCATTTTTGTTATAATAGAATCCAGAAATTGAGAAGGATTTTTGATTCAAAAGAATCAATTAAGTATGTATCCATTTGTATTTTCTTATGTCATTAGGGAAATCAAATTTTAGCCAAGAATAAGTCACGAATTCTCAGTCAACGAATAGTTAATGGTTCCCTTTTGTCATAAATTTCGGCTTTTTTAAGCGAAAATAGACATTTGATTTTTCAATAGAAAGGTGAGTGGAAGTTTTTCGGCATTGTGGGAAGATACGATACAATCAATCGAGGGGGTAGATCAAATACATTACAATAAATAAATTAAATACAATAAGAAAGGATAAAAACTTTTCTAATTTTTATACATAAATTTAGATTTAGAAAAAGGATTCAAAAAGGGATGCAAGATGCAAGTACAATAAGCTAAAGTTTAGTAATCCAACCGAAAAAGAAAAATTTTTTCCTATTGTGTATCGTTTTGGCGGCATGGCCGAGTGGTAAGGCGGGGGACTGCAAATCCTTTTTCCCCAGTTCAAATCCGGGTGCCGCCTCATCAACAAATGAATCTAAATCTCTTATTCTGTTCTGCTGTCTTATTCTGTTCTGGGGATTTTGTAAAAGCTTGGAAATCCTTGAATCTAAAATTCAAAGAAAGATTATATTGGATGGATTTTTTTATAGTTTATAGAAAAAAAAAGTGCAAAAAAATTATTTTTTTTTAGACCCGTCGTCAAGAGTATAATATACTATCTCCCAACTCCTTCAGAGAGACAATCGGGAAAGGGTACGAATTAGATCAAATAGGAAATAAAAGTATGTAATAGATAGCAATTTTTTTTTACTTTGAAGGGCAAAAAAAAGGAAAGGGTCTCTTTTTTTATTACTAGATAGAATAGATGTTCCATTCCATTAGTAACATTCCCTTATAGTGTCATTGTATATTTTACTTGTATTTAGTCTTTCCCGATTAGAAATCATATAGGAATTTTTGAAATGGATTTATTTGACTGGTTCATCAATAGTATTCGGCCAGAATCCCTTTTTGACTCTGGACCATTCATTCTACTATTATTAGTGAGCAATAATGGAATAATTCTATCATAGAGATAAGGGATATAATTCACATGGATATAGTAAGTCTCGCTTGGGCTGCTTTAATGGTAGTCTTTACATTTTCCCTTTCACTCGTAGTATGGGGAAGAAGTGGACTTTAGAAGCACTCCTAATTTAGTTAACGGTATCAATTGTTTTATAGATCGTTCTGCAACGCATTTTTTATTTAAATTGAAATAATTTTCAATTTAAATAAAAAGATCCTCATTTCAAAATTCCCTTGGATTCTAGTGGAGAAATGTATTCTATAACAGTAAAACGATTTTTTCAGATTCATCGGAATAAATAGATGTATCAAAGAAATAGAATCGGGTCCTACATGAATTCCATATATGGATTAATAACTACATAGATTGAAGATAGAAGCTAATATAGTATAGCAACTTTATTAGAAAGTCAAGTACAATTTTATTTTATACATTACTATAACACTAATAGAGAGTATGATAAGAAAAAAATTTCTTTCTTACCATACTCTCGGATCTCATAGAATACCGCCGATTATAGCCCGTTGATTTCATTTAATAGAATACTTTTCTTTTGATTTCTTCAAATATGGATAAGAATTCAGAAGTCAAGTTTCATTCAAAGTAATTAATCGTTTTGACTGACTGTTTTTACGTAAATTATAAGTAGAAAGGCAGTAGGAACTAAAATGAACAGTGCAGTAGCAATAAATGCAAGAATATTTACTTCCATAATCTCATCGTTTTTTTATTTCACAATAACTCGGGATTTAATCCCATAGAGATGATAAATCTTTCACCTGTCAATTCAATGAATGCATTACCTATCGATGATCTTGAATCGGATCAATATCATATCATGAATAACAATATCTGAGCTATTAAATTAATTCGTCGTCGAGGATTGAATAGTATAACATACGAAGATCCTTTATCCATACCGAATCCAATCTTGGATTCCCGGACCGAGCAAAAATTCCTTTTTTATCCTTCTTTTCTGTTCTTTTTTTATATGTAGTCAAACGAAGTATCATCTAACCACCCATCCGTTTCCATTAAAAACCCAAAAAGAGAGGAATTAGGTTCTAAATTTTAATGATCCAATTTTCTTTGGAAGACAAAGAAGTATGAGAAAGATGAGGCGCGGGATAAAAGATGGAATATTCTATCAACTTCACTATTTTAGTTATTTTCATTTTAGTTTAGGGTTTATTCTTTCTTTGACAGAATCCTGAAAAAAAAAAAGAGAGGAAACCTCTTCGGGATTCAATTATGCTCTCTGTCCCCTCTTTCACAGAAAATGGAGAGGCGAATTGATGTACTTATTGGATCCGTCGGGACTGACGGGGCTCGAACCCGCAACGTCCGCCTTGACAGGGCGGTGCTCTAGCCTATTGAACTACAATCCCAGGGAAATAAGAAGAGATCTAGCAGAAAATTTGAATTCTTTTTTATTCTCTTGTATCAGGTAAGGTATTTCTTAAGAACAAGAGAGTTCTACCGTCTGATAGTAGATTGGCAAATTGTTGGGCCGAGCTGGATTTGAACCAGCGTAGACATATTGTCAACGAATTTACAGTCCGCCCCCATTAACCACTCGGGCATCGACCCAACGCCTAAAATTTTTAGACGTTCCATAATAAACTTCCTTTCGTCTACCAGGCAGACTTGACAAATACGGCTACGGATCATTTGATAGAAAATACCACTCCTATAGTCTTGAGTCTTGGTACACCCCCAGAGGGACTTGAACCCTCGTTTTCTCCGTGAAAGAGAGAGGTCGTAACCACTGGACCATAGGGGCCTACGGCCGCCTTCATAAATCAACTAGAAATAAAAGGTCCCGAGGGCCGGCCAAATCAAAAAACACTAGAATATGGGTAATAAGACAAATACCATAGGTAATAAGAAAAATACCTTGAGGTAATATAAAAATAGAATAGGAAAAACATAATAGGTAATAAGGCCTAGTAGGGTTACCTTATTAACTTTAACTTAATATAACTCAGGCCGAGATCCGTCTTTAGTAGATCCATAGTATATAAATCAAACGGAAAAACTCCTTAAGTATTCTGGGGGTTAGTTAATGGTAATCAAATCAAACTTTACCATTAAACTATATAACCTTGAAACTTTATTTCATTGGTCTTTCTCATCTTTATCTCTCTCATTCACAAAGGGTTATGCGTTGGATCCATGATCCTTCACTCTGCAGTAGATTCAAGATGGTTTACCAAAATAGGATTTGGTCGGTCAAATTATATTGACCCCTAAGTCATACTGTCAATTGACAACACGACAGGAGGGTAATAAAAGAACAGAGAAGACATAGATATAAAATAAATAAATTAGATAGATATATCTGCGTTAATAATAATAAATATTCATATCATATAGTTTTCTGGTATTCAATATTCAAGTAGATTAGAATATCAATCAAGTAGATTAGAATATCAATACCGTTATATTATACTATAAAAATAAATAAATAGAAAATAAATATAAAATAAATAATATTCTAAAAAAATCCCAAAGCATAGTAAGCCTAAGTGGGAGAATTCTGTTTCTAAGACTGTTTAATTCCGTTCCGCTTGTATCTCTTAAAATTAAGTTTAAGTTCAGTATAAATTTTTATTCCACTTATCTCATAGA